ACAACTTGACGTCCATCCGATGGATCCGCTATGGTTATTTCGTATCCCCCCTTTTCTTTTCGTAGGATTTTGCTTACTATACCTGATGCTGTAGCATTATAAACTGTATTGTTACTCTTGCTCCCGTCAGGATAAATTTGGCCCCTTCCCCTGTTTCCGCCTACGTATATAGGATATTTTAAGAAGTGAGTGTCTTTCTTAGTAGCGGGGTCGGGGGAAAGAATAGGAAAGGTGATTTCACTATATTTCTGACCAGGAACAGGGCCTATGACAAGAATATTTTTTTGATTGGGGCGATAGCTCTGAAAAGACAGATTGCCCATCTTTTCTTTTATCTCGGGGGAAATACGATCGGGAGGGGCTAATTCAAAACCCTCTGGTAAAATAAGAACAGCTCCCACATTCAGGACTCCTTTTTTACCATTAGCAAGAACTTGTTTCACTTGCATATCATAAGGAATTCGAACAACTGCTTCAAATACAGTATCGGGAAGTACCGCTTGCGGAACCTCAATATCCACCGGTTTATTAGCTAAATGGCAATTGGCGCATACAATACGTCCAGTCGCTTCTCGTGGATTTTCATAACCCTGCTGTGCAAAAATGGGATATGCATTTGAAATGGATGTACGAGTGATGATATATATCATGAGCGATATGGAAATAGATCGAGTAATTTGTTCCTTTATCCAAGAAAAAGTATTTCTAGTTTGCATGGTCCAACCATTGATCCCGAAAATATATTTATACAATAAATTTGGGTAGGTCACTAATGGAGTTTCCTATCCACGATTCTGTTATTTACTGGAATAATTTGTTTTGACTCAATTAATATATATAGGAATATAGGATGAATCTCCGGGATGGGTAGAAATAGAAAGCGATTTTCAATGCTTTGCTTATGTACAACTGCAAAGTAAGAAACATTATAATTGGATTAGGTAGATAATTTTTCAGTCATTCATTGAATGATAAATCACTACAAGTGACGGAGATACGCGATTTAAATAACGGAAAATCCAATATTTTAAAATTGTATCTAGAATGACTGGAAAAGTGGAAACAAGGCCAGATATAATTTGATCATTATGAACAAATCCAAAATCCTTGTAGACAAAGCCAATCATCAGTTCCCAACCATGGGGCGAATGAAATCCGATACATAAATCAGTTAATAAAAGAAGAGAAAAAGCTTTTATTGTGTCACTTAAGTTATATAGGAATTCTTGAGCCCAAGAATTAAGAATAACGAGTTCTTTATTACCCAAAATAGAATAACCACTTAGAATAATGAAACATATTATATTTGTCGAGAAGTGCAAAATCGTATGAATACGACCCTCGTTGTGTATCTTGATTAATTGGATTGTTTCTTTGTGAATTCCTATACGAAGGTTTTGTAGATGTGTCTCCGAGTATTCCTTGATCATTTCCTCTAAGAAGAGGAGTTCCTCTAATTCTATGAATTTTTCTAGAATACTCTTTTCTTCAAGATCATTCAAAAAAGTTTCGGATTGCCTAGTGTTCCACCAATTAGTAACCCATGATTCCAGACTTTTTTGAAAGGAGAGAGAAATCCACCAGGGCAAAAATACTATAGATGCAAGATATAAAAGAGGAGTGAATGCTTTCTTTTTTGCCATTTTTTCATCTGTGAATTGTTAATGAACCCGTCTCATTCGTCGACTCTATGTAATCTAATATTTCTCTCACGCATCAGTTCTATTACAAGTTATCAAACCTATGAATCTATTCACTCTTTTTTATTTGTGATTTCGTGGTTAGGCCTTGAATCTAGAAAAAAATACGGAAAAAGATGAAAAATTCGAATGAATATATATGAATAAATAATATAATAAAAATTGTTTCCCTATATCTCAATCAGTCAAATTCGAAGCATATATCTCTTTTCGATGAACGCCCGGAAAAACCACTTTAAATAATGAATATGAATAGTATTCAGATTTTGAGACAAAAGAACTCTTTTTCTATCATTCTCCTTTTCTATCATTATATAAAAAAAACCTCTAATATTTCGAAAAAATTTAACTGACTATGAGTAGTCATCGATAGAATAATTGAGGTAATTTTCTGAAAAATATTGTGAAAAATGAGTGACAAAAAACGACATAAATAAATTGGCTACATTATAAGAGATCCAAATTTTTCGTCATTAAGGAGCACAAAAAGTCTAAAAAGAAGCTTCAAAAAAATTACAAGATATGATCTATCTGAATCTAAAGTTTCAATTCCAACAACTAAAAAGGGGGAATTTCCTTATTTCTAAATGGTTGATTATGAGATTTTCTTTTTTTCTTATTTTTTTATTTAATATATAATTGAGTTGTGTATGTGTATATTTCGATACATATAAAAGATCCCCCAAAAAGGTTTTTTTATACTTGTTCCATATACGTCTGCTTTGACTCGAATGAATGTTCTGAAGAAACCTCAATTAAGTTATGTTATAGAAAAGGAGGATTCTTGCTTTTTTGCCCTCCCGCGAGAAAGCATTAATTTCTCAGCTGATTTCTTAAAATACTTCAATAGGTACACGCAAGAAATAAGCCAATTCAGCAGCTTTTTGTTCCATTTCCCGTGGAGTAAAATTCTCATCAGTACGAGTCAATGGAATGGCTCCCTGGCCTCTGATATCCATATAAAGGACACGACGAGCATAAATACCCTCTTTAACTTCTATTCTGACGGACTGAATATCTTTTATAAGAAATCGGAGGAAGACCCGACGATTTTTTCCAGGGAATCCCCAACGAAAGATACACACTATTCCGTCTTTTCTATCAAATCGATCATAACCACTACCTACATTCCACGAAATTGTGCACCACAAATAGGAGCTAATAAAAAGACCCGCGATCCCATAGAAAGACATCACAATCCCTTGTGGAAAAAAAACTATTTGCTGAGACGGAAATAAAGATATCAAATTTCTACCAAGATAACTCGAGGTTCCAACCAACAAGAATCCTAATGAACCTAAAAAAAGGATAACAGCCCAGCAGAAATTACTTGTTTTTCGAGCCCCCGTTATAGGTTCTATCCATATATGTTCTGATCGACAACTCATACTTGATCCGGTTGCTTTTTTTGGAATTGAGAGAATACCCCAAATGAATTTGCCGTTTATTTCCGAAGTAACTCGCATCAACTAGCACTAGTTTGATGTGAACCTTTAGGAGTAATTCATTAAATTGGTTAGATCTAAACTAATAACACACCCTTCGTATGACTCACTAAAGATAGCCACATGTATATAGATAGACCAACTTTACAGTTCAGCTATTCGCCGATTCGGGTCTATTTGAAACTAGCTAATAGCATTTTGGGGAGATTTCGACGGAAGCCTCTTATACCATATTTAGCTAAATGGATATCTGTGTTATGATACAAGCGTCAGTTTTGAAAAAAAAAAAGATAATATTTTGCGCCCTCGGCTCTAAACAATCTTGTTTTTTTGAACATGAAGAAATAAAGAAGCCATTGCGATTGCCGGAAATACTAGGCCTACTAAAGGTATCAAAACAGAGGGAAAATTAAGAGTTGTCATAGAATGGGTACCTCGATTTACTATTTGTACCTGTTATTATTATTTAGATTTTATATTTATTATTTATAATATTATTTATAATATAAAGATATCTTATCTTATTATATANNATTACTACTTAAAATTTTTATTAATATCTATATCTATTAAGAATTAATTATTAATTAAAAATAATATAAGTATCTACTATCTAAGTCTAAGTGAGTATATAATGTAGTTTTTCATCTTTCTACATGAAAAATTTGAGAGGATATGGATGAGATATTATTTTCTTCATTTTTTGCTCTTGTCTTCGAATTTCATTCACTAAGCAAAAAGTTTTTTTTAATGAATTAGATTCTATTTATATTGATTCAAGGGTTTGTTAGAATCCCATCCAGCAGGGATTCTTAGTCAAAATAGGATTATCGTACGCTATAGAAAGATAAAAAATTCTATACTATATTTTCTAGATTTTAATTTCATTATATATGACGAGAAGAAGATTTTTTTATTTGCCTAATTTCACGAAAAAAAGAATTTCATCTTTTATCTTGTTAATAGAGACTTCTTGATCAATAATCAGGAATATAGAAAAAGGGTCAGATTTCCGATTTTATGTGACTTTTGATTCGTTATACAATTAGATCGTATGTCAACAAAGAAAACCCATTCGTCTCAATTTCACTTGTATTCCGATAAACTAATTACTCGTTTGCTCAAAATAATGGACTTAATGTTCTAATTTTGATTCAAAGGAAAGAAAGTGTGGAGTTGAAATAACTCACTCAGAACGCCTTTTAAAGGATTACGTGGTACGATTAGATCGAATAAACCCTTCTGGAATAAATACTCAGACGCTTGTGAACCTTCGGGTACTGTTTTATTCAATGTTTGTTCAATTACTCTTTTACCCGCAAAGGCAATGTAGGCATTGGGTTCGGCAATAATGATATCCCCCAACATACCAAAACTGGCTGTCACCCCACCAGTAGTAGGAGATGTAAGGATTGGTACATAGAATAACTTTTTATTTGATTGATAATCATATAAAGCAGAAGATATTTTAGCCATTTGCATCAAGCTCAAACTTCCTTCTTGCATACGTGCCCCTCCGGAAGCACACACTATAATAAGAGGTAGAAATTCTTTAGTAGCATATTCAATCAAACGGGTAATTTTCTCCCCGACTACGGATCCCATACTACCCCCCATAAACTGAAAATCCATAACCCCTATTGCTACGGAAATACCGTTTAATTGCCCTATGCCTGTTTGAACAGCCTCGGTTAATCCTGTCTTTCTTTGATAAGAATCGATACGATTTTTATAAGGCTCCTCCTCCGAATGAAATTGAATGGGATCCAGAGAAACCATGTCTTCATCCATAGGCTCCCAAGTACCCCGATCGATCGAAAGTTCGATTCTATCAGAACTACTCATTTTCAAATGA